TCCCCCCCCCTCTTCCACCCCTGAAATAATGGGCAGAGGCCCCGCCCACAACTTCAAGGGTGTCCTAAAAATAAACATGAAAAAGAAAACTATTTACAAAATTACTTTAGTAATCGTTACCCCCAGCACAAACAAATATTCCGTCAATTACTAACGCCCGTCCTAATTCATTCATAAAACTAATCAGTTGTTTAACACCTCAAAATTTAATTATGCCTATTCTTTAAAAACTCCTCCCCTTTTATAGTCTCCCATACAAAAGGCAACTCCTCATAAGTGTGAAATAAAGGAGGAGAAACGTGAGCCCACTCTAAAGAAGCCCAACTTTCCCCCTGGTCTTCCATTCAATCAATAAACTCCTCTTCTCAAACATATATATCATAAATAATATATATAAAAAAAACAACTCCTACTATTGAAATAGTAGAGCCTAAAGAGCTAACCAAATTTCAACCAGCAAAACAATCTGCAAAATCAGAGTATCGTCTCGGAAAACCTGTCAAGCCCAAAAAGTGTTGAGGGAAAAAGGTCAAATTAACACCGATAAACATTAACCAAAAATGGGCTTTGCCATATAGCTCATTATAACAATACCCCGTTATTTTACCCACTCAATAATAAAAGCCACCAAAAATAGCAAACACCGCCCCCATAGAAAGCACATAATGAAAATGGGCTACAACATAGTATGTGTCATGCAAAACAACATCCAAAGAACTATTGGCCAATACAACCCCAGTTAAACCACCCAATGTAAACAAAAAAACAAACCCCATTGCCCAAAGCATAGGAGTGTCTAATCTCAAAGTCCCCCCAAAAATAGTGGCCAACCAACTAAACACTTTTATTCCAGTTGGCACAGCAATAATCATAGTTGCGGCAGTAAAATATGCTCTTGTGTCCACATCCATCCCAACCGTAAACATATGATGCGCCCACACAATAAAACCCAATATTCCAATTGAGAGCATTGCATAAACCATTCCTAAATATCCAAAAATCTGCTTCTTGGCGACAAAAGTTGGTATTATTTGAGAAATCATTCCAAAACCAGGCAATATTAAAATATAAACCTCTGGATGCCCAAAAAACCAAAACAAATGCTGAAATAAAATTGGGTCTCCCCCTCCGGCGGGATCAAAAAAAGTGGTATTAAAATTTCTATCCGTTAAAAGCATGGTTATCGCCCCCGCTAGTACTGGCAAAGATAGTAATAATAAAAAAGCAGTAATCAAGATAGACCACACAAACAATGGCATTTTATTTAATGTCATCCCAGGGGCCCGCATATTCAATATAGTTGTTATAAAATTCATTGCACCCAAAATCGAAGACACCCCAGCTAAGTGAAGGCTAAAAATAGCCATGTCCACCGCCCCCCCAGAGTGAGCCTGGATGCTCGATAGAGGAGGATACACCGTCCACCCGGTACCAACTCCTTGTTCAACAAAAGCGGAGCCTAATAATAATATTAGAGCAGGAGGCAACAACCAAAAACTAATATTATTAAGCCGGGGGAAGGCCATGTCGGGAGCACCAATATATAGTGGAACCAACCAATTTCCAAACCCCCCTATCATCACTGGCATAACCAAAAAAAAAATCATAATAAAAGCATGTGCCGTAACAATTACATTATAAAGATGATCGTCTCCTAGCATAGCCCCCGGAGCCGAGAGCTCTAATCTTATTAACATACTGAAGGCCGTGCCAATCATGCCTGCCCCAATCCCAAAGACTAAATATAACGTACCAATATCTTTATGATTAGTAGAAAACCCCCAACGAACTACATATAAACTTTTCATCTACAAAAACAAACCACTTCTTTAGTTAGCCCCAAACAGTCCCCTAAATTGGCCCCACTTTTTATGGCCGACTTTCTTATTAACCAATTCATTTTAATCGTAGGTAAAACAAAAAACACCAATAGAAAAAATAATAAAAATAAAACAAGTAAAGTTCATCGATATTGAGTTAAAAACATGGTTGTGTCTAATTGTGGCATTTTAACTAAAATATAATCCAAACCAATTGAGTCAGGGAGTGCGGGACTTGCACCCACATTTTTAGCTTTGAAGGCTAACGGTCTACTTTAACCTAACCCCCTCAATCAGAAGATAATTTTCAAAAAAAAAGACTAAACAACCCCCCAAATAAACATAGCAACACCAATTAATATAACTAAGGCATAATTAAAAACTTGACCAGCTTGTAAATTACTAAGGCCTCGAGTTAACCCAATCAAAAAATTAGACACCCCTTTTGGGCCCACCAACTCTAATGTTCCTTTGTCAATAGTCCGATACGAAATCTGGTGGCCCCCCCTCCACACCCTCTTCGCCAAAAAATAGTTAAGAACATAGTTAAACTGCCAAGCAGAGTATAAAAAAGTGTAGCCCATTCGGCCTATAAAAGAAGGCACCTTAAATAAATGGATTGAATAAAAATAAAGAACAATAACTAATGCCGCCCCCCCCAAACTAAGAAAGACCGGCAACAACTTAATAAAAACAGGAACAATTGGGGGGAATGTTATTTGAAAAGACCAAACCACCTCTTTAGTCAAATAGCCCACAAAAAGACTCCCCAAAGCTAATATTATTAAAGGCAAAACTAAATTCCAAGAACCCTCATGGACACGTCTAAAAATCGCTTTTCTAGAATTGGTATTAGATAAAAAAGTTAAATAAACCAATCGAATCGAATAAAGAGTGGTAAGTAAAGCCGAAAAACCCCCCAATCAATAAGCAAAAGTTAAATAATATTGTTCAAAGGCCAATTCTAAAATTAAATCTTTAGAATAAAACCCTGTTAAATAAGGAAACCCCATTAAAGATAAAGAGCCAACAACAACCATAATATAAGTAAGAGGAATTAACTTAATCAGCCCCCCCATCTTCCTTATATCCTGCTCGTCAGACAAAGCATGGATGACAGACCCCGCACTTAAAAATAATAAAGCTTTAAAGAAAGCATGGTTCATTAAATGAAATAGGCTTATCGAATAATGAGAAAGCCCACAAGCCACCACCATATATCCCAATTGACTACAAGTCGAGTAAGCAATAACTTTTTTTAGATCATTTTGGATTACCCCAACAGTAGCGGCAAAAAGCACCGTTAGAGACCCAACAATTGTTACGATCATTAAAGCAAGTGGAGCTTGTTCAAAAAAAGGAGAAGATCTAATTAATAAAAAAACACCTGCCGTCACCATGGTCGCCGCATGAATTAAGGCAGACACCGGAGTTGGTATAAAAACTTTTCGATATACGATTATTCACATAACAGACAGGACTTTCTCTTCTACTTTACAACTTATTTACTTTTAAATCTGGAAACTTTTCCCTATTCCCACTCCAGCCCACCTTTAATCCACTCATATATTAAACCCAAGGTTAAAACCCCCAAAAACCCTACCATAATTCAAAAACCAAAAGGAGAAATTTGATTAAAGAGAACACACCAAGGGAAAAGAAAAGAGATTTCTAAGTCAAAAATTAAAAACAAAATGCCGACTAAAAAAAATCGAACTGAAAAAGGGCGGCCTGGTATCCCAAAAGGCTCAAACCCACATTCATAAGCCGAAACTTTCTCTCGATCCGGTTGTTTTACCCCTAAAAAATAAGAAGCACCAGAAAAAAGCGCAGAAAGAACTACACTAAAAACCAATAAAAAGAAAAGGCTATAAAACTCCGAATGCACCGTATCTCATATATTGCATAAATAATTATTTTTTAACCCCGAAGTGAACTAAAAGATTTTAAAATTATTGTTCCTCTTATTCGATAATATGCAACCATAATGGCCAACCCGATAGCAGACTCTGCCGCCGCGATTGTTAAACCCATAATTGTAAAAACTTGTTCTATTAAAAGATCTATTTCAATAGAATTAATTAAAAACAAAAAAAAAGCCGCTAATAAAATTAATTCAATAGAAATTATCATTATTATAAAATGCCCTCTGTTTAAAACCACTCCCCAACCCCCTAATAATAATAATATTACAATAACAATTATATACTTATAGTACACTATTTACTTTATCTAAAAATTAAAAAAGCGCCTATTCATTAGACAAAGACAACATTCAATTAATATATCGGTCTAGCGAAACCGCCTCAATTACAATCGGCATAAAAGAATGGTTCGCCCCACAAATCTCTGAACATTGACCGTAGAACGTCCCTGGTCTTTTAATAAAAATTCCGGCTTGATTTAGCCGACCCGGAACCGCATCTGTTTTTATCCCCAAGGCAGGGACAGCAAAAGAATGTAAAACATCCGCGCCAGTCACTAAGATTCTCACATGTGTGTTTATAGGAACCACCAATCTATTATCCACTTCTAATAACCTAAAGTCGCCACTATTTAAATCCGATGTCGGAACCATATAAGAATCAAATTCTAACGTTTCTTCCTGATAATCGGAATATTCATAAGACCAATACCATTGATGTCCAATTGCTTTAATTGTTAAAGCAGGACTCACAACCTCATCCATCAAATACAATAGTTTTAAAGAAGGAGAAGCAATAAAAACCAATATTACAGCTGGGATTAAAGTTCAAACAATTTCTAATAAAGTTCCGTCAATCAAATCTCTGTCATAATACTTACCATTTAAAGCCTCAACAAGCAACCACAACACGACTATCACAATAATAACCAATAAAAACATAATCTGATCATGAAAAAAAACTATTTCCTCCATCACCGGAGCGGCCGCCTCTTGGAAACCCAAGTGCCAAGACTCCGGTATGTCTTTCTTTCCACATACATTTACGATATAAAAAAAATTATTTAACATTTGCTCTTAATTTTTTTATAATAGCCCCTTCAATAAACACAAAAATATAAAAATAACTATGAACCCCATCAATAAACACAAAGATATAAAAATAATCACACCACATCCACAAAATGCCAATACCAACTCGCCGCCTCAAACCCAACATGTTGGCGACTTGTAAATTGATTCAACTTTAATCTTACCAAACAAATAATTAAAAAGGTAGTCCCAATTAGAACATGAAAACCATGAAATCCAGTTGCCATAAAAAAAGTAGACCCATAAACCGAATCCGAAATAGTGAAAGGAGCCTCATAATACTCAATTCCTTGTAACCCAGTGAATAAAACACCCAAAAAAACAGTTAAAGACAAACCCAGAATTGCTTCTTCTCTCTTTCCACTAATTATAGCATGATGAGCCCAAGTGACAGTCGCCCCAGAACTTAATAAAACAGCAGTATTTAACAAAGGAACTGAAAAAGAGTTTAAAGGATTAACCCCTTGAGGAGGTCAAACCACACCCAACTCAACAGCTGGTGCCAGACTACTATGAAAAAAAGCTCAAAAAAAAGAAAAAAAAAAAAGAACTTCCGAAAGTATAAATAAAAGCATTCCATATTTTATCCCCTGTTTAACTACTAAGGAATGAAACCCTTGAAAAGTCGACTCTCTAATAACATCTTGTCATCAAACAAACATAATTATCACAACGACCAAAACTCCCAAATACATAATTTGAACTAAGCCATAATGAAAATACATAACACTGCCCACAGTTATAAAAAAAGCCCCCCCCGCCCCGAGACAGGGCCAAGGAGAAGGCTCAACCAAATGATATGGATGACATAAAACAGTTCGCACCCCTAAACAAATTCCAAAAAAAGGAGGGGCTTGCCAGCCGGGACTGCTCAACTAAATGATATAAAAGACATAAAACCAAACAAATTCTTAGGCAGCCCCCATCTTAAAGTCAAATAAATTTCCCCCATTTCAAATATCATCTCTGGCTTACGCCACAATAAAAACATATAACCCAACAAAGTCTAATTCCCCCCCCCCTTTCAAAAGCACCAATCTTCTAAAAACCAAAAACTAAACCGCCCCACAGTACTTGCTTATAAGTAAAGAAGTCTTTTCTAGGTCCGTCTTATTAATAGGTTCAATTGCATCCACACGGGGCATACCCCGTGAAAATTCCGGTGTGTGTTCTCTCAACGAAATTTGCGATATCCGTGAGCAGGACGCTTCAGGCAAAAGAGACTGAGTCATTTCTCCTGGCTGATAAAGAGCCTCCCCACACATTGAGTTAAAACTATGCAGAGAACCTTGATGTGATAGTTCCCCCGCCACTGCCCCAAAACTTTGTGCAGAACCTTGGAACATTGACCCCCGAGCCCCGGAAGAGACACTTTCAGACATTGACCCCAAACGCCCTGAAGAAATACTCGACAATGGATAATGGGAGCTTGATCCCTCAGACGTTGAAAAAAAACTCCCAATAGATTCTATCGATGTATATTCCCCAAACGCAAAAGCAAAATGCTGTAGGGCTTCCTGGGCTAAACGCTTGCCTGCAGGACCCCCGAAAATATTTAAACCCTCTAATTCACGGGGGATTTCATTAATAAAAAAATATGAAGGACAAGGGTTTCATCAGAGATTCAACGCCATAACCGAATGCGGCATTCGACCAAAAAACCACTGATGAGCGTTCATTACCCCCGCCTTATCGAGCATGTAAATTGCCCCTAAACATCTTTCCCATTCTTCCCCAATAAAGTCCATGTTCCCGAATAGATTTAGCATCTCAATAAGTTGCATTGTTGTATAATTTTTTGCCCCCAGGCCTGACGGACCTGTTTCAAGGGCCATTCCTCCACTATAAAATCCATGTTCCCGAATAAATTTAGCACCTCAACAAGTTGCATTGTTTTATTATTTTTTAACCCCAGGCCTGACGGACCTGTTCCAAGGGCCAGTTCCCTCACCCTCACTATGTTACGACTTACTCTGCCTCGGAGATATTAGAAACCCTCTTGAGGGGCAATCAACCAACCTGTCTAAGCAAAGGCGACGGGCAATTTGTACTAACACTGAAAAAATTTCATTGAAACGCTCTACTTTTCAATTACTATTAAATACAACTTTCCGTTATCTTCCAGGCACTTTCCGAACTCTTATTTTCAGGTTTCACACTCAAAGTTTCCTATTGTATAAAAAAATGTAGCGCATCTAATCCCCAAACATTAGGACAATAAGACCTGACTTCATCCAAGTGACAAACCACTGGGTTAAATCTGTTTTATGTTTAATACACAAATTGACGACGGCCATGCAATACCTGTCAATGAAGGATTCAAGTTTGGGTAAGGTCTCTCGCGGACTATCGAATTAAACGACACGCTCCTCTAATTAAAACAGTGAACAGCCAAGTTTTTTGAATTTTAACCTTGCGGTCGTACTACTCAAGCGGAAAATTTCTGACTTTTTAGGATTGCTTCACATCTTTTTCATTATTTACAGTATAGACTACCAGGGTCCCTAATCCTGTTTGCTCCCCATACTCTCGTGTTTTAGCCATCACACTATAATCTCAAAAATAAATAGTCTTCACGTCTAAAGTTCTTTTTTCTATTTACACATTCCACCGCTACAAAAAAATTCCATTTACCTTCTTAAATTATAAAACCCTTTTTAATTAAAACGGCCTATCACACCCTTTACGCTTTTGCCCACAAAACTAGCCCTTAAGTTTCACCGCGTCTGCTGGCACTTAATTTGACGGACTAGGCAAGGTGCCCTCTCTGTGTCTTACCTTCATATATTGCACAAAATTCTTTACTGCTGCCTCCGGGGCCAATTCCCCATTTGAGCTTTCCCCTTGTCTCAGTGAAAATGTGGCTCCAAACTAAAGCTCCGCATCATAGGCAAGGTGGTCCATTACACCCCCTTCTACCTAATACGACTCCGGCCCAGCCAAACTTGGCCTCCGGGTTCCCTCACCTGTTCGCACACTATCATAGGCCCAGTCACACCTGAATAAAAGCAGATCCTTTCATCTAGCTGAGTCTGAAAGCTATTCATTAGATACTAGCATGTATCAAGGAGGTCACTTGTTTTTTTCTCTTCCCCAAAACCAAAGGACTTTCGAATCTCAAATAACCAAACCAGGGCTAATTTTAAGCTTAATAAATATACTAACCCCCCCCCGGACTAAAGATTACCCCATTCTTTACAGGGTCTATAATTATAAAAGGAAATATTCCAAAAATAAAAATCGCTATTAGCAAAGGGGAGATAGCCAATAACTCACACCTGTTTAAGTCTCTAATAAAAAGGAGGTAATTAGAGGCCGCCCCAAAACTAATTCGATTATATAAATAGAGAGAATACGCCGCGGACCAAACCATACCCGAAGTGGCTAACACCCCAAGCCCAAAATTATATTCAACAGCAGCTAACAACGAAAAAAACTCTCCAACAAAATTACAGCTTAAAGGAATCCCCATGTTACTTAATGATAAAACCATCATTATACAAACAAAAACAGGCATTGTAAGAGTCACCCCACGATAATACTTAATAAGACGAGTGTGATGACGTTCATATAAATAAGTAATCGCAATAAAAAGGGCCGAGCTAACAAAACCATGCGCCAACATCATAAAAACGGCCGCCACCAACCCCTCAATTGTATGAGTAAATAAACCTAAAGGGACCAGCCCCATGTGTGCCACCGAAGAATAAGCAATAAGCCGTTTAAAGTCCACTTGCCGACAGGTCAGCAAACCCCCATAAATAATAGCCACCACACCCAACATAATAATTAGGGGGGCAAAATACTCGGAGGCCGCGGGCAAAATCGGCCAAGAAAATCTTAAAAACCCATAGCCGCCTAACTTTAATAATATCCCCGCCAATATTACCGAACCAGAAACAGGGGCCTCCACATGCGCTTGGGGCAATCAAATATGAAATGGTATTTGAGGAATTTTAACCGCTAAACTAAGAAAAATCCCAGCCAACACCCATTTTTGAGTAGTAACAGGTAATTTTATATTTAATAATATCTGATAATCAGTTGTTCCTGTAACACTATATATTTGAAAGAGGCCCAAAAGCATAAACACCGACCCCGCGAAAGTATAAAAAAAAAAATAATAAGAAGCACGAACCTTTTCTTCTCTGGAGCCTCAAACACCAATCAAAAGAAACATAGGGATCAATATGCCCTCAAATAAAAGATAGAATAAAAGCAGGTCAAGCACTAAAAACACTCCAACTAATAAAGCTTCTAAAAACAATAGACACAACAAAAATTCTTTAAATAGGTGCTTAATGGACTTTCAACTTATTAAGATACAAATGGGTATCAATAACGCAGTTAAAACAAAAAAAAACAAAGAAACCCCATCTAAAGCAAAAACCCCCGGACCCCATTGAAAATTTAAGGCCGGAGAAACAATCCATTCTATTCGGTTTATAATTTGAAATTGCCCCTCTAAATCAAAGGCCCCCCACAAAACCAAAACACTTATTAAAATCGCCAAAGATCACTCAAGCGCAACTTTTTTTAATTTAACACCATCCTCTCTCGAAACCTTCATCACATTAATTCCCCCCATAAAAAGCAAAAAAAAAATTAGACTTAGCCCATTATTTAAACCAAACACTATTCACTTCTTCTTCTTATTTATTTCTCAAAATATTTTTATAAAATATTTTATAAAACATTTTATAAACCAGACCTTCTTCCCCCACAGCAATACCTTAGCCCCAACCCTTCTTGGAACTTAAGCCAGAAAATCCCTCCGGCCTTTCCCGCTAATGTAATACAATTGTATCCGCCAAATAAATAGTGGCTAATAAACAAAAGACATAAGCCTGGATAACTGCAACGGCTACCTCTAATAATGTTATAAAAACCATTATTAATAGGGGGAAAACCCCCACAGGCCCACTTGCAACTAACATATTAAACCCAAACCCGGCTAAAATAGCAAATAACAAATGGCCCGCCGATAAATTAGCAGCCAAACGGACTCCTAATGAAATAGCCCTGGAGATAAAACTTACTGTTTCTATTAATACCAAAAGAGGGGCTAAGCCCAAAGGAGCGCCACTTGGCATAAAAACACTAAAAAAATCCCCCTTAAACCTCCAAAACCCAGCTAGAGTCACACCTATGATTATTGAAAAGGACAAACCCAATGTGACTACAATATGAACAGTTGGGGTAAAAACATAAGGGAATAAGCCCAACACATTCAAAAACACTATAAAAAAAAAGAGAGAAACAATTAAAGGAAAATACCTTAGCCCCTCAGATCCTAAATTATCTTTCACGACACCATGAAAGTGCTCATAGATTAACTCAATCAAAGACTGCCACCTTTTCGGGATTAATTGAACCCCCTTGAATAATAATAAAACCACAACCACTACTAAGATCATCATCATTGATGAATTAGTCAAGGCGATCAGAGCCACTATTTTAAATTGATCAAAATAAGCACCGCTCATTAATATTTAAAATCAACCCCAAACAAAGCTCGGCTAAGTCTTTAGATAAAATTCTTTTGCCTCAGTTCTTACCGACTAGTTTGAAAAAAAATATCTTGTCTTTTGACCACGGGTCCTACTTCTGACCCAATTTCTTGAGTTAACACGATCGCCCCCACCATGGCCACTAAAAGTATAAAACTAGCTAAAATAAATAAATAATAACAAGCTATATACAAAATTCGCCCGAGCGCCTCCATATTTTGATACTTCATTAAAAACCAGGGAATGGCCAAATCTCAAGCACCTCCTATTTCAGCCCCAAAAAACCCCTGGGGGGTATAAGGGCCACCTATAATTAATCAACTCGAAGCAACTTCTGAAAAAAAAAATGTTCCAATAACCAACCCAATAGGAATGTAATTTGTCATGTCTGCCTCCCCCCCTAATCGAAAGGCGGGGGGAAAGTCTGTTAAATTCAATAACATAATTACAAACAAAAATAAAATAGCAATCGCCCCCACATAGATTATCAAAAACATTAAAGCAACAAAGGATATACCCAATCAAAGAAAAAAAACCGCAGAACCGATAAAAACAACAATTAACCAAAAAATCGAATGGATAGGATTGAGCGCGGATATCACCATAATTCCAGAACCAACAACTCCAAATGCTAGTATATAAAAGACCGCCCCAAGCAGATTTAATTATTTTAAAATAACCCCCCCACAGCCCAATGGGCTAATTGCAGCCATAAATTCGGAGACAACATTGTAAACCCAATAACATACAAACCAGCACCGATTAACAAAGCCTTTCTTAAATTAATTCAGTTTTCTTTCCTTAACACCTTTGAGCTTATCAAAAGAGAAAAACTGGCTTGAAAATAGATAATTTTGACTATTCTAACATAATAAACACCAGCCACAACGGAACACATCACAGCCAAAAGAAAGACTAAATAATATTGATATACCACCCCAGACAATAAAACCAGCCATTTGCCCCAAAACCCCACTAAAGGAGGAATCCCCGCGATCGAAAGAAAAGTCAAAGCCAAAGTTAAGGCTAAAACAGATAATCTCCTGGAAAGCCCACTAAACTCTACAATCAAATTTTTGGCGGCGCCTAAAGTTAATATTATCGCAAAAACACAAATAGACATTACTACATATAAAACCACATAAATTAAACTAGCTTGAATACTCTCAAATGACCCAACCTCTATTCCCCAAAGCACAAACCCCATATGCCCCACCCCACTGTAAGCCAACAACCGTTTGACTTTGGTTTGGTTTAAGGCACCAATAGCCCCCACAACCATCGAAAAAAGAGCCCCAACTAACAAAATATTAACCGCCGACCCAATTGAAACCAAAATTGAAAAGTAGCCAACTTTAGGAACAGTGGCCAATAAAGCCGTCGTCGTTGTCGGAGCTCCATCATAAACATCCGGCGCCCACATATGAAAAGGAGCAGCGGACAACTTAAATAAAAGAGACACCACAATTAACAAACTGCCAATTGGGATTCGAAGCTCAGAAAAGCCCAACCCCGGATTTAATACTAAATTTATATATGAAATATGAGTCCCTCCCGTAAACCCACACAATAAAGCACACCCAAATAAAAATAAACCAGAGGAAAGTGCCCCTAATACAAAATATTTCAAACCGGCCTCAGCACTTTGCCCAGACCCCCCTTTTTGAGCAACCAAAATAAAAAGGGAAAGAGTAGACAATTCAATTGCTAAATAAACAGAAAGTCAATTACTTGAAGAAACTAAACAAAGACCCCCTAATGCCACCATTAGATTTAAAAGGGGTAAATGCGCATTCGTTTGAAAAAAAGTTCCATAAACTCGTCCCCCAAAAAATTTTGGAAAAATTAGCCTCTCCATGTCCACCATCAATAAAACAGCAACAGAGCCTAAAACAATAATTAATTTAGTGGTTTCTGTCCAACCATTTTCAATCAACAACCCCCCCCCAGATAATTCAAAAAAAAAATTAAATAAAAAAGAAAGGCCCCCCCCCTCACTTATAATTAATAATATTAAAATTGATAATTTTAAAATAAAATTATTTATACTAATAATCACCAGGGCTAATATGAAAAGGCTTAGTAACAGGAGCTCGTGGTTTAATCACATTAACTAATACTTCTTTGCTAAACAGAGCCTTCTAATTTCACTGCAACATCTGCCAACAGCAAAACCCCCCGTGGGGCGCGCAATTAGCTCCACCTCCTCTTGAGGATAGGCAGGAGGAGGCKCCCCCCCCCCCGTTCCACCTCCCCCTGTCCTCATCCAAATAATAACTGATTTGCAATTCTCTACAAGTCACATTTTTTCCTTTGTTTAAATAAAAGATTATTTTCCACTTCCCCCAACAAAGGAATTAATATAAGAAAGTAGAAAAAATAGTATAGCGCAACCAGCTGCCCTATTATTATAAAAGGCTCTTCTACGACCAAAGACCCGATTCAGGTAAGAAGAACAAAATTCACAACAAAAGATCAAAAAGCCATACGTCCAAATGGACGAAAGGGCAACCCCCTTAATCAACTCCGGTGTAGTAGTGGGAAAAAAAATAAAATTAATATACTTAAAAACATAGACACAACCCCCCCGAATTTATTCGGTATTGAGCGCAAAATTGCATAAGCAAATAAAAAGTATCACTCAGGCTGAATGTGCACTGGGGTTACTAATGAGTTAGCTTGAATAAAATTTTCTGGATCGCCCAATAAATTAGGCATTAAATACACAACTATACTCAATAACATAAGCGTAACCACTATTCCATATCAGTCTTTAGATGTATAATAAACATGAAATACCACATCGTCCACAGGAGTCTTCGACCCCACAGGACTATTGGATCCCTCTATATGTAAAAATATTAAATGAACCACAACTAAAATTGCTAAAATAAAGGGGAAAAGAAAGTGCAGACTAAAAAATCTAGTGAGCGTGGCCCCAGAGACACTAAAACCCCCTCAAACTCATTGCACAACATCTGTCCCCACATAGGGTATTGCGGACAATAGATTTGTAATAACCGTCGCCCCCCAGAAAGACATTTGACCTCAAGGTAGCACATAGCCCAGAAAAGCCGTCGCCATCGTCAAAAGAAATATTACAATGCCAACTCGCCAAACCGGACCTTTCAAATAACCCCCATAATACAAACTTCTCCCAATATGAAAATAAAGACATAAAAAAAACAGAGAAGCCCCATTAGCATGAAAATATCTTAATAAAAACCCATAGTTTACATCGCGCATAATATGTCCCACCGATGCAAAAGCCAAGCCGACCTCTGCACAATAATGCATGGACAAAAAGCACCCCGTTACGATTTGCATAGCTAAGCACAGTCCTAACAAAGAACCAAAGTTTCACAAATAACTTATATTTGAAGGAGACGGCAAATCCACCAGAAGACCATTCACCGGAGATAAAAGCGGATTCTCTTTACGCAATGGCATTAGAASCCCCCCCCCCCAGAATTAAACTCCCAAACTAGACAAGTCGATCAAAAAATTAACCCTCATACTTAAACCAATTAAAGATCTCAAACAACAAATTACAAAATATCTTAGATCGGAGGCGGGCCATTAAATCCAAAAAGAACACTAGCCACAAAAGTCACAACCCCCAAACTTAGCGGTAGATACGCCTTTCATAACAAAGACATAAGCTGATCGTATCGAATACGAGGAAAAGAGGCCCTTACCCAAATAAAAAGGAAAATGATTAAAACAACTTTTAGACCAAACCACCCGGCCCCACCTTTTAAATATTTTACCGGAGAAAGTCACCCCCCCCCAAAAAAGATAATTGTTAAACAACTCATTAATATAATATGAGCATATTCGGCAAGAAAAAATAGGGCAAAAGACATCGAAGCATACTCTACGTTATACCCCGACACAAGCTCCGACTCTCCTTCTGTTAAATCAAAAGGAGCTCGATTTGTCTCCGCCAAAGCTGAAACAAAAAACATTATTGTAACAGGAAATAACGGAAAAAAAAACCAAACACCACTATTTTGCGCTAAAACAATTTCAGTAACACTCAAAGAGCCAACACACAATAGAACCGAAATGATGATCAGCCCAATCGAAACTTCATAACTAATCATTTGAGCAGCTGCCCGAATCGCCCCCAAAAAAGCATATTTAGAATTACTCGCCCACCCAGACATTAATATCGCATAGACACTTATCGAAGAAACAGCCAAAATATACAAAACCCCTATTTTTAAATCACTTATTAAAGCCCCTCTCTCATAAGGCACCACCCCTCAAACAATTAATGCCAAGGTAAAGGAAAGCACCGGCGCCACTATATAAATAAACAAATTGGTTTGATGCGGAACCACCATCTCTTTAGTAAATAGTTTTAGACCATCTGCAAAAGGCTGGGCCAACCCACTAACCCCCACTACATTTGGCCCTTTTCTGGCCTGCATATATCCTAAAACCTTTCGTTCGGCTAAAGTTAAATAAGCTACTGTGATAAGCAATGGAACTACGACCATTAATATTTTTAAAAGTAAATGAATTATTTCCACGAACACTTTAAACCAGAAGCTTACTTTAATTTATAAAATAAAATCACAAAAAGTCTCGGAGGTTCCAATAATCAAGACATTCTAAGTCTAAAGACTAATCTTTAGATAATTTCGATTAAAACTCTTAAACTTAATAAACCAATCTATTAAATCTAATTACTAACCTCGAATTTTGTTACCTGCGGATAAACTTCCTATTTTAAGTCTAAAGACTAAGCAAAAGACAAAACCCCCTAAAGATTCCTCGCCTTTCAACTATTCAAAGTCCTCCCAGCATACAGTGACTCAAAAGTTTTAATTAATTACTTAAACAAAATGGCCCAACATTTACCCTCCATAGCATCCGGCAATCAAGTGTGCAGCCCCAACTGTGCAGACTTTCCGACCGCCCCTATAAACAATAACAAACAAATTAAAGTAATATCACTTGATGGAGCAGAAACAACAACCACATTAAAAAGAGAAGAAAACTCTAAAGACCCAAAACGATCCAAAAGACCAAACATAGCCAAAATCAACCCTATATCTCCCACTCGATTAACTAACATAGCTTTTATGGCCGCTTTATTTGCTTCAACTCTAGTTAATCAAAAATTTATTAAAAGATAAGAGCATAGACCAACCCCCTCCCAACCAATAAACAACTGTAAGTAATTGTCACTACTAACCAATACAACCATCAAAAATGTAAAAAAAGATAAATAAGACATAAAGCGAGGAATATGAGGGTCCCCAAGCATATATGCCGTAGAAAAGATATGAACTAAAGTAGAGATTGTTGTAATAACAAGCAACATGATCGCAACCAAACCATCGAATTGTAGGCCAAAATAAACAGTCAATAGATCAGAATCTAATCACCTTCATAATTTTATATGTGTCGTAGAAAAACTTAAAATTATTTCATAAAATATCAAAACAGACCAAGATAAACTTATAATCAAACAGCTTGAAGTTAAAATTCCAGCCCCTTTTTCTCCTAATTTTCTTCCTCCAACACCGGCCGCCAGGGCGCCCACCACTAAAAGAAATAAAATACAAGTATACACCCTAAATCTCTGTCTCCCACAATTCTCATAAACTAGGAACAATATAACCAGACCTCTCTGCCCCACACTTTAAAAACACAAACAGCCATCCCGATCAAGCTAACCCTTAACAATTCTTCTTCCGAACTTCAAACAACTTAATATAATTTTCATACTTTAGAAGCAATCAGTAATTAACCAAAACCCCCTTTAAAAAGTATCCGAGTCAATCCATTGATTGTAACTTATAAAAATAAGAGAACCACTCATTTTTCGATCCTTTCGTACTAGAAAAGAGTTATATTAATGTTTTTTCAAATTGTAGATAGAAACCAAGCTGTCTTACGACGCTTTTAACTCAAATCATGTACGGCTTTAATGGACGAACAGACCAACCCTTGGGAGCGACTGCACCCCAGGATGCCACAATTCAACATCGAGGTCGCAAACATCGTCGTCGATGAAAACTCTCTGACGTTATTACGCTGTTATCCCCAGGGTAACTTTTATTTGTTTATCGTTAACTATTTCACCCTAAATTAACGGGTCACTTAAACCCACCATCCAAAGATAAGTGTCTGCTCTAGGTTTCCCCCTGGCAGTCAGACATAACCAAATATATATCTTAAGCCCGCCTTCGTTACTTTTTTAAAGGCGATCGCCCCAACCAAACTGTCCCACTTATCAAATCCCAAAGATATAAGTTTTTGAGTTGCCTTTCTTCAAATAAAAAAGTGAACTTTTTAACCCTAATTAATCCGCACCACCTTTTAAAACTATTTAAGTCAGCCACATAAGTTTCCAGTAAAGTTCCATGGGGTCTTCTCGTCTAACAATTTGGATGTAGCATCTTCACTACAAATTCAATTTCACTGGAGATTTCCTTAAGACAGTGAGACCCTCGTGACACCATTCATACCGGCCAACAATTAATTGACTATTGATTACGCTACATTTTCACGGTTAGTGTTACCGCGGCCATTTAATTATCTTTATTAAGTTAGCCCTACTAACCTTTTAAGATATAACCATTGGGCAGGTCTCACCCTTCATACTTCTACCTTCATATTAGCAAAGAGCTATGTTTTTGGTAAACAGTCGAGGCCTTGTGTTTTAACTTCTCATAAAAGCTTATAACTGGCCGAGTTCCTTAAAAAAACTTCCCCCTCACTATCTCCCACTTGTGTTAGTTTGCGACAGTAGTCTTTTGTTTTAATTATTTCCTGGCACATTGTGCGTTTATTACCATCCCTCATCGACACCCTCCTTAGAGACTGTTTCACCCAAACCTCTTCGCTCAGATACTTTTGGTTTGGAAACCAGGGGAGATGAAGCAACAATTTTTTTACTCATGTTCACATTTTCGCTTCTGATTCTTGGGTTCTCACCACCACCCAACAGTCTGTTCTACTACCAAGCAAACTTCTTACTGCCCCTAGAGTTTCAGTTCAATTTTTAGCCACCATAATTTTTGGGGAAAAAGAGTTCTTGAATGAACTACTACGCATTCTTTCAAAGATGGCTGGTTCCAAGCCTACCTCTTCATTGTCTAAATCCCATACTCCTTTTACACTTAATTATTGAATCTGTGACTTTAACTTCTAATTTGGGCTCCCCCCTTTTAACAAAGAACCTATTTGCCCCTTGTCTGTCTGTCTACTTCGAATTTTATCTTTAAAGTCTATCCCCCTTAAAGCGATAAATCTTTACCCTAAAATTTTAATAGGACGTCATCTGTGTAAATACTATTTTAATCTTTTGACCCCTATGTAGACGCACTACTTCAATAGTTTTCGCAGAAAACCAGCTATCTCCAAGTCCGATTGGTCTTTCACCCCTAACCACAGGTCATCCGAGGTTTTTGCTACAACCACCGGTTCGTTCATTAAACTGCCCATGGTTAGATCACTTGGTTTCGGGAAATTTGACTAAAGAGCCCTCTCGACTTCTCTTCACCTACATTTTTATCCTTTTTACTTAAATTTGCCAAACAATATCTCATAAACCCATTATACAAAAGGTACACTGTTTTACAGCTGCTTTAAAAGACAGGATTCCAGATCTTTTCAAGTCTCTTTCAACTTTCCTTCACAGTACTCGCGCTTTCAGTATGGATTAACATTTAGTCTTAGATATGTGAACTCCTTTCTTCCGTTGTTTACTCACTCTCTGGGACTCCTCCGCTTTCGCTCCCTGCTACTTACGGAATCTCGTTTGATTTCTCTGCCTCCCTCTGATACTAAGATGATTCATTTTTCAGTTCTCTTCATTACGTCTCCGCATTGAAAAACGAGTTTAAAGCCTCTTCTTCGCTCTTTCGAACTTCCCGTCCAGTTTAATCCATCTTAGTTTTCCCCCTCTCTCCTTTTCCTTTTACCCAAAACTATAGAGGCGGGAGTCGAACCCGCTTCTTCGGGGCATGAGCCCGACGACTTACCCTTCGTCCTCTCTACC